TTTTTTTAGTAGGGCGATAACTCTGAAAAGAAAGATTGCCCATCTTTTCTTTCATTTCCGGAGAAATACGATCGGGAGGGGCTAATTCGAATCCCTCAGGTAAAATAAGAACAGCCCCTACATTCAAAGATCCCCTTTTACCATTAGAAAGAACTTGTTTCAGTTGGATGTCATAAGGAATTTTAACAACTGCTTCAAATACAGTATCGGGAAGTACCGCTTGTGGAACCTCAATATCCACGGGCTTATTAGCTAAATGACAATTGGCGCATACAATACGACCAGTTGCTTCTCGTGGATTTTCATAACTCTGTTGTGCAAAAATGGGATATGCGTGTGAAATAGATGGCCGAGTTATTACATATATAAATATAATGATCGCTACGGAAATGGATCGAGTCATCTGTTCCTTTATCCAAGAAAAGATATTTCTATTTTGCATGGTCCAATCATTGATCCCGAAAATTTCTACAATAAATTGGGTAGGTTGCTAGTAGAGTTTCCTATCCACGATTCTGCTATTTTACTGGAATCCAGGAGGAATTCCTGGATTGGTATAAATATAAAAAATGGGTAAGATTTTAAATGGTTTGTTTATGTACGAAGTAAAAAACATTATGATTAGATTCATATCAGTGGATCATTCTTTAGTCATTCATTGAATGATAAATCACTACAAGTGACGGAGATACACGATTTAAATAACGGAAGATCCAATATTTTAAAATTGTATCTAGAATGACTGGAAAGGTGGAAACAAGGCCAGATATAATTTGACTATTATGAGAAAATCCAAAATCCTTGTAGACAGAGCCGATCATTAGTTCCCAACCGTGAGGCGAGTGGAATCCAATACATAAATCAGTTAATAAAAGAATAGAAAAAGCTTTTATTGTGTCGCTTAAGTTATAGATAAATTCCCGAACCCAAGAATTAATAATAACAAGTTCTTTATTACCCAGAATAGAATAACCACTTAGAATAGCGAAACTTATTATATTTGTCGAAAAGTGTAAAATGGTATGGATATGACCTTCATTGTACATCTTGACCAATTGTATCGTTTCTTTGTGTATTCCTATACCAAGCTTTTTTATATGTGTATCCGGGTAATCCTTTATAATTTCGTCCAAAATGAAGACTTCTTCTAATTCTATGAATTTCTCTAGAACATTCTTTTCTTGAATATCATTCAAAAAAACTTCAGATTGCCCGGCATTCCACCAATTAGTAACCAAAGATTCCAAACTTTTATTAAGTGAGATAGAAATCCACCAGGGCAAAAAGATTATAGATGTAAGATATAGGAGGGGTTTTAACGCTTTCTTTTTTAGCATTTAAAATCTGTGAATTGTTAATGAAACCAGCAGATTACTCGACTCTATCCAATCTGATATTTCCACGAAACGTGAGTTCTATAACAAGGTATTGAATCCATAGACCTATTCCCCTTTTCAAATTAATTGGTTAGTCCTTGGATCTGGAAACAATATTTTTTTTTATTATTTCTTCAGATAAATTCTATACGCATCTGCTTTTCCTCGAATGAGCACTCTGAAAAAACTAAGTTAAATTGTTATATAACAACAAATATAATTAACGAGGTCTTTACTCAATGCTGCGAAAGCATGCATTCTTCAATAAATTTCAAAATACTTCAATTGGTACGCGCAAAAAGTAGGCCAATTCCGCAGCCTTTTGTTCAATTTCTCGTGGAGTCAAATTCTCATCAGTACGAGTCAAAGGAACGGCACCCTGGCCCCTGATTTCCATATAAAGTACACGCCGAGGAGAAATACCTTCTTTAACCTCTATTCTAATGGACTGAATATCTTTCATAAGGAATCGAAGGAAGATGCGACGATTTCTTCCAGGGAATCCCCAACGAAAAATACACACTATTCCTTTTTTTCTATCGAATCTATCATAACCACTACCTACATTCCACGAAATTGTGCACCACAAATAGGAGCTAATGAACAGACCTGCGATCCCATAGAAAGACATCACGATCCCTTGTGGAAAAAAAAGGATTTGCTGAGAAGGAAATAAAGATATCAGATTCCTACCAAGGTAACTAGAAGTTCCAACCAATAAGAATCCTAGTGAACCTAAAAAAAGGATACAGGCCCAACAGAAATTACTTGTTTTTCGAGAACCGGGTATAAGTTCTACCCATATACGTTCTGATCGCCAGTTCATACTAGATCCAGTTGTTTCAGTTTATTGGAATTGAGAGAATAACCCAAATGAATTTGACTTTATTTTTTTTGTTCCCGAAGTAACTCTCATCAACTAGCACTATTATTATGATTATTATGATGTGAACCCTTAGGAGTAATTCATCAAATCAGTTAGATATAAAAAAAATATCCCCTTCATGTGATCCTACTATGGATATCCATATAGATGATACTTTTACTTTCCATTTCATACATCTGTTGACCCATTTTCAAATAGATATAATGCATTTATCCATATATCATGTTTACACGTGCATAACAGCTCTTTCATTTGTGTTCGGAAGAAGACACATGTTGTACCATATTCCACTAAACAAATAGATAATTGGTATTAGGATCCAAGTTCGAGTCTTAAAATAAAAAAACGAGATTAGATCCCAGCGAATCTAGACAATCTTGTTTTTTTGAACATGAAGAGATAGAGAAGCCATTGCAATTGCCGGAAATACTAGACCCACTAAAGGCACAAAAAAAGAGGGTAAGTTGAAAGTTGTCATAGAATGGATACCTCGATTTAATATTTGTACCTGTTATAAAGATATCTTATGATAAGTATATGTATTATCAGTATATAATAATAGGTATAGGTACAAGAAATGTAGAACTAAATAAGTGTACCTATTCACCTTTATATATTTATTATATATTTATATTTATTATTATTGTTCTCTTATACTATACTTATCTTCTAATAAAGACAAAAAAAGTTTCTTACTAATTATCAAGTCTAACAAATCCGATCCAACAGGGATTCCTAGCAAAAAATGAAAATTATCAGGGAATGAATATAGAAAAATAAATGCAAGATTACTATATGTCTATTTATTTTCTAAATTGTAATTGAATTATTCAATATATATTTTATAATATTAATATTTATAATATGTAACGTAATAAGGGAACGTTCATTTTTTTTTTTATTTTTATAGAGGTGATAATTAACTCCTTTATCCTGTTTGTTGGTAGAGTCTTCCTGATTAGTAATCAGGAATATAGGTAGAAATAAAATAGATCTGGAGGAAATAAGAAAAAGCGATTATCAACAACTTTTTCCTTTATTAGATCTTATGACCTCGAGTAAAACTCCATGCTTATTATTTTTTAATTTAATTACTATAAACTAAATACTTGTGCACCTCAAAAAAATCTAAATAACTGAATTAAATGATCTACTTGATTGGATTTTGATTCAAGAGAAAGAAACCGTGAAGCTGAAATAACTCACTGAGAACACCTTTTAAAGGATTACGTGGTACGATTGGGTCGAATAAGCCCTTGTGGAATAAATACTCAGCTTCTTGTGAACCATCAGGTACTGTCTTATTCAATGTTTGTTCAATTACTCTTTTACCCGCAAATGCAATGTAGGCATTAGGTTCGGCAATAATGATATCTCCTAACATACCAAAACTGGCGGTCACTCCACCGGTTGTAGGAGATGTAAGGATTGATACGTAGAATAACTTTTTGTTTGATTGATAATCATATAAAGCTGAAGATATTTTAGCCATTTGCATCAAGCTCAAACTTCCTTCTTGCATGCGCGCTCCTCCGGAAGCACACACTATAATAAGAGGTAGAGATCCATTAGTAGCATATTCGATCAAACGGGTGATTTTCTCGCCTACTACGGATCCCATACTGCCCCCCATAAACTGAAAATCCATAATCCCAATTGCTATGGAAATACCGTTTAGTTGACCTATGCCTGTTTGAACAGCCTCGGTTAACCCTGTCTTTTTTTGATAAGAATCAATACGATCTTTATAAGGTTCCTCCTCCGAATGAAATTCAATGGGGTCCACGGAAACCATGTCCTCATCCATAGCACCCCAAGTTCCTGGATCAATCAAAAGTTCGATTCTTTCTGAACTACTCATTTTCAAATGATATCCACATTGTTCACAAATATTCAGTTTTAACCTAAAAAATTTCTTATAATTTAATCCATAACAATTTTCGCATTGAACCCACAAATGGCTGTATTTTTGACTTATATCGGGATCATTATATTTTCCTATCATATCGAAATCACTTGCATTTTCGCTAGTTTGTATAGTGAGACTCTCACTGTCAATACTATTTATGCTTTCACTACAAATGGAACGATAAATGTAACTCTTACTGTAATTGTCCCTACTGCTTGAAATGTGACTATCAATATTGATTTCAGAACGAAGATAATTCTCAATGCAACTAGTAATGTGATTATTCCAGTTATATTGAATATCATACATGGAATGATCATAGTAGTAATTGTCACTCTTAGACCCATAATTCGGATAGCTGGAATTTAGATAACTAGAAAAAAAACTTTCCAGTTCACTCAGAAAAGAATGATCGTCTTCAATCTCAAAAATAAGATTTTCAATATCAAAATATATGGAAAAATTTTTACCATTACTATCCCTAACTAAAAAAGTGTCATCAGAGATCAAACTCCGAATGTCGCTGACACCGAATAAATGATCAACATTATTAGAAGAACTGTTACTATCAACCCAATCATCAATCATATTATTTATAACAGGGTCTTCACCCCCATGGGTATTTCCAAGGGGACCAATACCTTTTAGTGATTTACTTAGCCCACACCTGTGCTCTAACTCCTCCTTAGACAACATCGAATTGAACCACCATTTTTCCATAGAGCCTTCCTGCCCCCCTATTTGAATGAAAATACAATAGATGAATAATCATTCGATGAATAATCATTTGAATATTTCCTCTCGGAATAAACATATAGATCCAACCACT